TATTTATTAAGATTAAGAAGTCATTCGTGGGATGATGCACATTTTCCTAGTTATAACGAAAAAAGTGCAGTTGGTTGGATCCAATCTATTCTTTGAAATAAACAACTCGCACACACTCCCTTTCCAAAAAAAATTAATACACCTAGCACTACACTTAGATTTATTAGATTTGTTGCTAAAATATCGGTATCAAACCCGAAACTTCCGGCGGATGGCCAGTAACTCAAGGAAAGAAAAGAATCGGTTATATTTTTCATACGATCGCATCTCCTCTTATGGATAGACTCATTTTCTTTCTACGATTCCTTTTTTTAGATTTTTTATTAGTTTTTATATGATATTATAGAATATATTAATTAATAAATATATTCTATATTTTGAATTGGTTAGTCAATTGAAAGATTCCCCATAAGAATGATACTTATTAGAATTTGATACTAGTTCTTATGTCAATTCAATTGAAAAATTTCTAGTTGTTTGCAACAAACACTTTCGAAATAAAAAAAGATTAAACAAAAGGATTCGCAAATAAAAGCGCTAATGCGACAACCAGCCCATAAATAGTTAAAGCTTCCATAAAAGCCAGACTAAGTAATAAAGTACCTCGTATTTTGTCCTCTGCTTCCGGTTGTCGCGCAATCCCTTCTACAGCTTGCCCTGCAGCTGTGCCTTGACCAACTCCAGGTCCAATAGAAGCAAGTCCGACGGCCAACCCAGCAGCAATAACAGAAGCAGCAGAAATCAGTGGATTCATGATAAGTTTCTCCTATTCCAAATAAAATAAAGAAAAGAAATAGTTAATAATATAATCAACCAAGAAATTATGACTTTACTATTTCATTCTTGATATTTATCTTTATCTAGCCGAAGTGTAATTCAAAATTTCAATTCGATTTTTCTTTTCGTTTCTATCCATGTAGTTTTTTGTGAATACATACCATTTTTTTCTTATCTTAAATTTGGAACCTTTCTTTATTTCCTTTTTTTAGTCATTCCATATTCAATTTACAATTACAACAGATGAAATAAAAGGGTTTTTTTTGAATCTAATCTACTAAATTGAAAGTAGTAGCAGGACAAATTTGGATCTATAGTCATATATAACCAGTGAATATCTATCTAATATGACATATACGTGTGTTTCTTCCATACCGTAAACCAATTAGTTGTGGCTTCGAGTCAATCGGATTCAAGAATCCATCTTTGAAACTTCCAAAAAAGAAAGAGTTGTCTTATAGGAATTAGATTTTATATCTACCTAGTTGGACCCCCCCGGAGTCAAATAGAAAAGTGGATTAAACATCAAACAAAGACTAAATATTTTTTTTTAGAATTTCCTAGTAATTTTATATATTTTATTATTATATTTCACTAAATCATATACTTATTTATCTTTTTATTTATATCTTATCCTTTTTTATTTATATCTTATCCTTATTGCATCTTTTTTTTGGGGGGGTAATCCTTTTGATTATTATTAATCATTTTAAAAATTTCTTTCTATTTTTTTATTGATGCCCCGCCCCTTAAGTAGATTATCGTGAGCCACACATACCTTGTGGAGGGCTAAACGAAAAAAAAAAAAAATAGACTATTTGGATAACTGGTCAATGATGCCCTTCCATGGATTCACCTATATAAGCTGCAGCTAGCGTAGCAAAAATAAGAGCTTGAATACCGCTTGTAAATAATCCAAGGAACATAACAGGTATAGGAACTACTAAAGGGACTAACGAAACAAGAACAACAACTACTAATTCATCAGCTAATATATTTCCGAAAAGTCGAAAACTAAGAGATAAGGGTTTTGTGAAATCTTCTAAGATGTTAATCGGTAAAAGAATTGGAGTTGGTTGAATATATTTACCAAAATAAGCCAATCCTTTTTTTGAAATACCCGCATAGAAATAGGCTACTGACGTAAGTAAAGCTAATGCAACAGTAGTATTTATATCATTTGTGGGTGCAGCTAACTCTCCATGAGGTAACTTTATTATTTTCCAAGGCAAAAGAGCCCCGGACCAATTCGAAACAAAAATAAATAGAAACAGAGTTCCAATAAATGGAACCCACGGACCATATTCTTCGCCAATCTGAGTTTTGCTCACGTCTCGAATGAATTCAAGGACATATTCAAAAAAATTCTGACCAGAAGTGGGAATAGTTTGCGGATTTCGAACAACTAGAATGGTGGAAACTAATAAGATAGCAATTACAACCCAAGAGGTAATAAGTACTTGAGCATGTACTTGAAAATCCCCTATTTGCCAATAGAAATGTTGACCTACTTCCACAGCAGATATATTGTATAATCCGTTTAATGTGTTGATGGAACATAATAGAACATTCATATTATCCTGCCCTCTAAAATAAAAAAATATAACTTGAAAGGGAATTATTTTGATTCAACCATTTCCTTTTTACTTTCATTTTTTATTTGGAATACCTACTCATCACATAATATTTCTGTTTGTTCTTTTTCCAAAAATCTATGAATTTCCCACCAAAATATAAAAATGGATTTATCTTATTATTAATCAATACTTTTGTATCTAGCTAGAACGACCCTCACAAATTGCAAATACTAATTTGTTAAGAATTAATTGGATTGAAGCTATAGCATCATCATTAGCTGGAATCGAAATATCTGCGAGATCTGGGTCACTATTAGTATCGATTAAACAAATCGTTGGAATTCCTAAAGTGATACATTCTTGAAGAGCCGTATATTCTTCTTGCTGATCAACGATTATTACAATATCGGGTAACCCCGTCATATATTTTATGCCGCCCAGATATGTTTCCCAATGAGATAATTGTCTCTTCAACATAGCGGCATCTCTTTTTGGAAGAAAGTTGAGTTTCCCCATCTTTTGCCCCGTTCTCAGCTCCCGGAACTTATGAAGTCTCGTTTCTGTAGTATACCAATTAGTTAACATACCGCCGAGCCATTTTTTATTAACATAATGACATCGAGCTCTTATTGCCGCCCTTGTTACTGAATCGGCTGCTTTTTTTTTTGTACCAACAATTAAAAATTGTTTTTCTCTGCTTGCTGCATCAAAAACCAAATCACAAGCTTCTGATAAAAAACGAGCAGTTTGAGTAAGATTTATAATATGAATACCCTTATGCTTTGTGGATATATAAGGTGCCATTCGAGGATTCCATTTCCCAGTATCATGGCCCAAATGAACTCCCGCTTCCATCATCTCTTCAAAAGTTATGTTCCAATATCTTTTTGTCATTTATCCCCACACTTTTTTTTTTTCAAAAAAAAGTTGAAAAAAAAAAAAGACCAGGTATACTGAAATAGAAATAAATAATTGTTCCAACGGAACCTTCTCTTTTATTGAAGATTGCCCATTAATACATAATCAGGCCATTCATTTTTTTCTATGGATTTATTATACTTACTTTACTTTAATTACCAAATCAAATGACTGCATTTAAGGGGATGAATCTAATCTGCTTTTCGGAAGCATTTAATCCTAAATTTCGAATGTATCACATAATCACAAAAATTATTTGAAATGAAAAAAATCAAATAATTTTCTGTGATGGAACAAAACATTTCTAAATTTGACTTCGAACAATTTTTTTTTTTTTTTCAAGGTAATCTTGTTCTGTTGCCTTGACCGGGAACGGTGCATTATGCTTTTGAATCCAGTTCCAACGGGTATCATCCCCCCTAAAACAACATTCTCTTTAAGACCTTTCAACCAATCGATACGACCCCGAAGAGCGGCTTTTGCCAAAACTCTAGCAGTTTCTTGAAAACTAGCTTCGGATATGAAACTTTGAGTATTCAGAGATGTTTTTGTTATTCCCAATAATAAAGCTCGGTAACAAATCGCTTCTTCCAAGGCACGCCCCGTTCGTTCGGCTCGCAATAATCCAATTAGTTCGCCAGGTAAAAATACATTAGACATTCCATCTTCTGAAACCAAGACTTTGGATGTTATTTGGCGCACAATAATTTCTATATGTCTATTATGGATGTGTACTCCCTGGGATCGATAAACCTTTTGGATTTTATTAACCAAAGAAATACGACTTTGCGCTATAGTTAGCTCAGCACCAATCAAGAATCCCCAAGGAATGCCGAGAATTCTTGTTATACACTCGTTCCAAGCATCAATTCTTTTTTCTAGATTCATCGATATTGAATCAACCGAACGTATTTCTAATATCTGTTCCACTTTAGGAAGACCTTGTGTTATATCACTGGATCGCGATTTTTCATATAGAAATGTAACTAATATATCTCCTCCATAAAGGATTTCTCCATAATCGCCATGAATGGTTGCTCCGGGAGTTACCAAATAAGGGTTAGCCGATCTTATTATTAGAGAATCCATTTGAACAGTTAAAACTTGCCCCGATTTTAGTTTTTGTTGCGGTCCATTTTTCGTTTGAGCTATACATATATTTTCACAAATAAATTGTCCAAGACGAATTATTGGAAACGTTTTTTCACAAAAATTATGATGGAGAAAATACCAATTCAAATGCAATGGATTTAAAACGATGTTACTGTATAGATCGGGTTTAAAAATTTGCTCGTTTTCGTCCATTAAATAATATTTTATTCCTTCAAACGTTTCTTTTAATTTGTCAAGTTGCAAATTTGGAGTTATGGAGATCTGATTATGAGTTATTAAACGGTAAAATGAATCCAAATTTGCAATTTGAAGGGCTATTCCTAAAGGGCCTAACGAATTCTTAATTGGAATTATAGGATCTTTTTTTAATTTGTTAATTCCTTTTTTTATCCCATTGTGATATTTTACATTGTTTAATGGTCTCATTTGAAAACAATTAGATGATGACAAAATTATCAAAGATGGGCATTCCTTATTTTTATTCAACAACATACGAATAGTTCCGTGATTTTGGCTAAGTGATTGTTGAATTTTTGCTTTGGAATGAATAGAAAAAAATGGATTCATATTGATCCGATCCGATTCATTATCCGAGAGCAATCCTAAACCAGATGGGTCATTCCGTTTTCTGATATATGAAGTATGAGATTTCACTAAGTCAATTCTTAGGAAAGACTCAATCAAACCATTTGTACTTACTTCAACAAAGGAAGCGAGGGCCTCCTCAATAGAAGAACTTTTTTTATCTTGATCCCAATTCAAGACTAAACAAGTCCGAACTAGTTGAATCTTTGTGTCGGAAATTCCCCGAATGGGTTTTCCATTTCCATAAAGAATATAATGGAGAACTTGAAGTTCCAGATTATCCTTTTCCTGGAACAGATCTCGGGGAAAAAGTTTTCCAAAATGGATACTGTCCGGTATTTCATATAGAATTACAGGTCGAACCAAAACAAAATACTTTTCCTTGGTAGTTTCGATCCATTGGACATAGGTCCAATTGTTCATTTTTTTGGATTCTTTTTTTACCATTCCGGGTGGTATCAAGATGGCATTATGTCGGGATATCTTATCTATCTCTCTGGGAAAATGGATATTTCCAGAAAAGATTTTTAATTCCATTTTCTTTTTTTTCTTTTTTAATTGGACCAATCCGCCTACTCGACTTCTTATATTGAAAGTGATTGGCGTTCCTATTCCAACGAGACTATTATTCCGTACCATTATGGAAGAAGATTCGGGTAAAATATGTACTTCTTCGGGAATAAAAAAAAATAGATCTACGTTGATTTGATATTTTGGCTTTAATTCTTTGATTCCTCGATACTCAATTAAATCTTCTTTTTGAAAAATGGAATGAATTCCTATAGTTCGATATTTAATAATTCCCGAACCCTGTCTTTTGTATTGAGGATCATCGAAATAAGCAAAAATATTATTTCTATGAAAAATACCACTGATAGGTATTTCAATCGAGACACCAGAAGGGTAGATTAGTTCGTTCTTTCGTTCTTGAGTCGATTGGAATGGAAATGGAATAAGAAATCTATTTCTCCGCCTTTTTGCCAATAAATAAAAAGTATCGGGAAAAATAGCAGGATACATCAAATGACAATGACCCATACATATGATTTGATTAAATATGGAATAATCGGGAATACTCCTTTCTTTTGTACCAAAAGTATCGAAACTAAAGAATTTTTGTTTTACTTGATCATTACTTACCAAAAGGTTAGGAATATTTCTTTTTCCGGTAGAAAGAGAATGGATTTGAATTTGATCTTGATCCTTGCGAAGTAAAAAATGGATTGCATCAGACCCGCACGACTTTCCTGATAATATCCATAAATGACTTGTTTTTGGTAAGATATGTACATTACTATACATAAATTCTGATGCATGGTAGACATCGGTACTCCAATGCATTTCGCCTTCTGAGTCAGAATAAATATGTTTTCGAACCCTTTCTTTCAAATTTAAAGTATATGTTCCCGCGCGGATCTCAGCAATCACTTGTTCTGATTTTACATATTGATCATCTTGAACTAATAGAAAACTTTTTTGTGGAATAATCACGTTATGTATAATATCGTCACTTTGAATAGTTACATACAAGTCTATATTACATAGAAAAGCAGGATATCCATGACGTGTACGTGTAGGCTGAACTAAATCCTCATTAAATTTTATTTTTCCATTCGAGGGGGCTCGCACATATTCTGCAGCACCACCTGTGAATACTCCACCTGTATGAAAAGTTCTTAATGTTAGTTGAGTCCCCGGTTCTCCAATCGATTGACCAGCAATAATACCTACAGCTTCTCCTAATTCTACCAGGTCCCCATGAATAGGACTCCGGCCATAACACAATCGGCAGATCCAAGACGTATTTCTACAGGTAAAGGGGGTTCGAATAAATATGGGTTGTGTTTGAAAAGTTATGAATCGATTGATAAGTCCAATTCCAATATCTTGATTTCTAACGACAATGCATCGTGAACCTATATATATATCATCTGCTAATACACGACCAATTAATGTTTGTATCCAAATTCTTTCTGGCATCATTCCATTTCTGGTATTCACAGAAGATCCTCGAATGGTACCGCAATCCGTTCGACGTACAACAAGGTGTTGAACCACTTCAACAAGTCTACGTGTAAGATATCCAGCATCGGATGTTCGTACAGCAGTATCGACAACCCCTTTGCGGGCTCCGTAGCAAGAAATGATATATTCTGTTAAAGACATTCCTTCACGTAAATTGCTTTGAATGGCTAAATCAATCATTTGTCCTTGTGGATCTGACATTAATCCCCTCATTCCTACTAATTGGTGCACTTGAGATGCATTTCCTCTAGCTCCTGAAAAAGACATTATATGGACTGGATTAAAAGGGTCAGTCATCCTAAAATTAGGGTTCATTTCTTGTCGCAAATATTCGCTTGTACCATACCATATTTCAATGGATTGGCGTAATTTTTCTACCACATGTACAGAATGATTATGTTTTTCCAAAATCAAACTTTGTTGTTCAGCATCTTGGACTAGCCATCCTTTCGAAGGTATTGTTAAAAGATCATCAATTCCTAATGAAATAGATGTAGCAGTAGCTTGATGGAACCCTAGAGTCTTTACTTGATCCAGGATGTGTGCTGTATATGCCATTCCGAAATGATCTATTAATCTGCTAATAAGTCGTTTAATGGCAGTTCCACCTATCACGTTATTGTGAAAGACTAGATTGGCCCCTTCTGCCATAAGTACCTCCATATTCCACTCAGTGGGATTCGGTTCGACAATGGATTTGAGTGAATGATTGGAAAACTTCCTTTTCTTTATCTTTATTTACATGGAAAAGATCCCAGTTGAATCGAGAAGACCAGAATTTAGACCATTATTCGAAATTTACTTAACTTAAGAGACCAACACCAACTATCTATATGATTCGATACCATAGGAATAGGCCCGACAAAAACCTTGTATAGCTTCTTCGATTTCTCGATAAAAAGAAATATGACCAACAGTGGTTCGAATGTATACACAACGAATTTCTTTTTTTATACTTTTTATTACTAAATAATCCCCATAAATCTCATAATAGGTACCCAAAGATTCATAGTGAACTTCGATAGGAACTTCTCTTGAAGACATAATGCATTGATCTATTCGCCACCGGAGCCAAAAAGGACTATCGAAATTTATTCTTTTCTGTCGATAAGCTCCAATTGCATCATAGGAATTACAAAAAAAGGGTTCTTTTTTTTTCCTATACTTAGAGTTATTATCGAGAATTTTTTCATTTTGAAAATTTATACAATTACAAGGATTATACCTGTTTGCAGAAATACCTCGACGATTTCCGCTCGTTAATACATAAAGTCCAATAAGCATATCTTGAGTTGGTACGCAAATGGGATCCCCAATAGTCGGAGACAAGAGGTTCGTATGAGAAAACATAAGTAAACGAGCTTCTGCTTGAGCCTCCAAAGATAAAGGCACATGAACAGCCATTTGATCCCCATCAAAGTCTGCATTGAATCCCTTACACACTAATGGATGTAAACAAATAGCACGCCCTTCTACTAAAATGGGTTGGAATGCCTGTATACCCAATCGATGCAAAGTAGGCGCTCTATTCAGCAATACGGGATGCCCCCGCATAACTTCTTGAAGTATTTCCCATACAATGGGTTCTTTTTCCCGGATTTGACTCTTAGCAACTCCTATGTCCGAAGCAAACTTTTTTCGAATTAAATCGCGAATTAGGAATGTTTGAAATAGCTCTATTGCTATTTCGCGGGGTAATCCACATCGATGTAATGAAAGTGATGGACCTACGACAATAACAGAACGCCCCGAATAATCAACTCGTTTGCCAAGTAGAGTCTCTCGAAATCTTCCCTCTTTGCCCTCAATTATATCTGAAAACGATTTGTAAACCTTATTATGACTATCCCTCATTGGTTGTCCGCGGGTTCCATTATCGAGAAGTACATCCACGGCTTCTTGTACCAATTTCTCTTGAGACATTACTAATTCCACTGGTGTCGATCTACTTGTTGTTAATAGATCGATAAGAATATTGTTCCGATAGATAACTCTTCTATAGAGTTCATTAATATCCGAACTCATTATAACCCCATCTATTTCAATAATAGGTCTCAATTCGGGAGGAAGAACTGGTAAGAGACATAAAACCATCCATTCTGGTTCTATATTTGTTCGGATAAAATGCTTAGCTAATTCCATGCGTCGAACCAAAAAATTCTTTCTTCTTCCAACTTTTCGATCTTCCCATTCAGTTTCATTGTCTGCGGATCCCTCTTCTCCTAATTCTTTCCATTCGACCAACGAAGAATCCATAATAATTCTCAAATCCAGATCAACTAATTGTTCTCGGATAGCACCCGCTCCGCTAGAAATTTCGCGATTTCGAAATGTATCGAAACCATGAGTAGCAAAAAAGTATGGGAGACTGTATATCCAGGATTGGATTTCATATTTGAATGAACCTCGTAATCGTAAGAAATTTGGTTTTTTAACGACGGGCCTAGCAAACGCAAAATTTGGATAGGATCCAATCTAATAAGATGGATCTCCCCCTTTCAAAACCGGACGTGAGGGTTTTCTCTCATCCGGCTAAAGTAGTTACATAAAAAAACGAGAAAAAAGGGGGTTTCCGCTTTACAATTTTAGAAAACCTCTAATCTAAAATAAAAAAGTTTACTCTTTACTCAAGTTCTCAATAAAGATCAAGCAGCATTTCATTGATACATTCTTCTTTTTTTTCTGAATTTTTTCTCCAATTCGGAATTACGAGAGAAATGAAATGTCAAATTCTTGAGTAGTCTACCTCCCTTCGAATGGGGAATCCTCTAAAATTAAATTCTTACTATTAATAATAGGAATATCCTTGAATTCATAAGAGATTTCTTTGTCTATGTATCATACCATTTGATCTTTTAGGTCCAGACGTCACCTCGACGGTTATGCCACGATGTCTTTAAGCCTATATGCGATAGATAGACTTCCGCAATCATGATATATTCCTTTATTGGAACATAATTTCAGTTCTTTCTAAAAAAGTCTTTTTTTCACGAGGTACGTACAGCTATAAATGAATATTTATTTGTTACTGAATTGACCATAGACCAATTCCCTTTTGATTTGGGTGTATTTAATACACCCATGAATTCTGAGCTTCATGTTACTCATCCCAAGAGACATGCCAGATCCAGGACATCCCAATTTAATTGAATGGAATGACAGTTTTTCATTCGGAATCTGTACAATAATAATTTGGATCAAATCACACATCGCAATATACTAGATCTTCTAATTCTTTAAGAGGTTTATCTAAAAGATTCGCGATATAACTAGGAAGACGTTTCAAATACCACACATGGGTTACTGCACATGCTAGTTTTATATACCCCATTTGATATCTTCGTATCCGAGCATCAACAAATTCGACTCCGCATTCTTTACAAAATTGTGGTTGGTCTTTTTTATCCCCGATTCCTCCATAATTTCCACAAGCACAAACCCCACTTTTTTTAGGTCCAAAAATTCTTTCGCAAAATAATCCATCTTTTTCAGGCTTATGAGTTTCGTAATGAAGAGTAGAGGGTTTTGTTACCTCCCCAACGATGATTTCTCCAGTAGGTAGGATTTTTTTTGCCCAAGCACTTATTTGTTGAGGCGAAACCGATCCAATGCGAAGATGTTGATGTTTATACTGATCTATCATAGAATAGAATAAAATTTCTGATTCAGTCCGATTAAACTTCCTTCCTTTGAATCTGGAAGTCTTTCTCAGATACAAGGAAATGATTCAGTTCCAGAGCCAAAGATCGTAGTTCTCGAACGAGCAATCGAAAAGATTCTGGAGCATCCACGGGTTTAGGTATTGTTCCAGAGCCAAAGATCGTAGTCCCAAATAATTCTTGACGAGCTTTAATATGATCAGATTTATAAGTTAGCATCTCTTGTAAAATATGAGCAACACCGAATCCCTCGAGGGCCCAAACCTCCATTTCGCCTACCCGTTGTCCTCCTTGCTTGGCCCTTCCTTTAAGGGGTTGTTGTGTAACAAGTGCATAAGGTCCACTGGAACGTGCATGTATTTTATCATCAACTTGATGAATTAATTTCAAGATATAAGGCTTTCCTATTATAACAGGCTGTTCAAAACGATTTCCCGTTCTTCCATCAAATATTCCGCTCTTTCCCGGATACTCGGGTTCAAATATCCATGGATTCGATGTTTGTTTACTGGCTTCATATAATTCAGAAAACACAAGTTTTCTCGAAGCCTCTTGTTCATATCTCTCATCAAAAGGTGCTATTCGATAATGTCTATTTAGCATACTCCCAGCTAACCCGAGTGAGCATTCAAATATCTGCCCTACGTTCATTCGTGAAGGTACCCCTAATGGATTGAAGACCATATCAACGGGTCTTCCATCTTGCAAATAAGGCATATCCTGTCTAGACAAAATCTTTGAAACGATACCTTTATTTCCATGTCTCCCAGCCACTTTATCACCTACTTTGATTTCACGTTTCTGTGAAATATATATCTGAATCGTTTCTGGCTTAGAACCTGCGTGGATCCATCTCACATCAATAACTCGGCCCCTACCACCTATAGGTAGTTTTAGACAAGTTTCCTTTGAGGTGGATCCCTGCATCCCAAATATAGCTCGTAATAATCTTTCTTCCGGGGCATACGAGGATTCTTTCGCCATTTGAGGCGTTAATTTACCCACTAAAATATCACCTCTTTCTACCCAAGATCCCAGGATCACAATTCCATTTTTGTCTAAATTTCGGAGTAAATGGGCCTCTAGGTGTGGAATTTTATTAGTGATTCTTTCAGGACCATCGTTTGTCACGGAAATCTGAATTTCATATTTCCGTATGTGAAAAGAAGTATAAATATCTTCATAGACGAGACGCTCACTAATGAGTACAGCATCTTCAAAATTGTAACCTTCCCATGGCATATAAGCTACTAATACGTTTTTTCCCAAAGCGAGTTCACCGCCAACTGTAGCAGCACCATCCGCTAAAATTTGTCCCTTTTTTACGCATTTACCTTTCTTAACCTGGGGTTTTTGATGCATGCAAGTATTTTTGTTGGAACGTTGATATATAACTAATGGAATGCTTATAGCATTCCCATTTCCAAATAAAAGGATCTTGTCAGTATCGTTCGAAATGATCTTTCCCTCGTGTTCGGCTATAGCGGGAACTCCTGAATCTAAGGCCACTTGGCGTTCCAATCCAGTTCCAACAATGCACTTTTCGGACCGAGAAAGCGGAACTGCTTGACGTTGCATATTCGAACTCATTAAAGCTCGATTCGCATCATTATGCTCGACAAAAGGAATGAGGGAAGCTCCAATAGAAAAATATTGGAAGGGAAAAATACTTCGAAGATGGACTTGTTCCCATGCAATAGTCAGAAATTCTTGACGGTATCGAGCTGGAACAATCTGTTCCTCCTGAATACCTCGATTCAGTGCTAAAAAATTTCCCGTCGCTACCATATAGTATTCATCTCTACTTGGTGATAAATAAAGCATGCGTATTCTTTTTGATCTCTCG